CAGATAAGATCTCTATTTAGGAGCAAAAGATATATGGAAAGATCTTATAATAGAGAGATATTTAGAGAAAGGGAGGAAGAGAGAACAAAAATATGGGTCAAAAAATAAATCCACTTGGTTTACGACTTGGGGAAAACCAAAAGCATCACTCCCTTTGGTTCGCACAATCAAAAAGTTATTCCCTGGGTCTCCAGGAAGATGAAAAAATACGGAATTGTATCAAGAAGTATGTACAAAAAAATAGGAAAATATCCTCGGTTTTTGTTGGAATTGCACATATAGAAATTCAAAAAGAAACTGATCTGATTAAGATCATCATCCATGTTGGAAACCCCAAAAAATTATTTAAAGAGAATCGAACGCAAGAAATCAAAGAATTAAGGATCAATGTACAAAAAGGGTTAAATTCTGTGAACTGGAAACTTAACATTGCTATCAGAAAAGTTACAAAACCTTATAGACAACCTAATTTTCTTGCAGAATATATAGCTCTACAATTAAAGAATAGAGTTCCCTTTCGAAAGGCAATGAAAAAAGCTATTGAATTATCTAAACAAGCAAATACAAAAGGAATTCGAGTGCAACTAGCAGGGCGTATTGGCGGAAAAGAAATTGCACGCGTCGAATGGATCAGAGAAGGTAGGGTCCCCCTACAAACCATTCGAGCTAAAATTGATCATTGTTCCTCTACAGTTCGAACTATCTATGGAATATTAGGAATCAAAATTTGGATATTTGTAGACGAGCAATGATGGGACTTTCCTTGCCATTCTATCCAGTGATAGAACAAAAACTGACAAATTATTCTTTTTTACTTTCAATGAAAAATTTTCAATTATAATTATATAGGGTTGAATAAAAAATTCGATTAAACTTTTGGTAGAATTGCTATGCTTAGTGTGTGACTCGTTGGTTTTTCTTTAGGGTTGGGAATCCAAAAAATGGACTGGACCCTAACTAATAACTATAGAACTTATAACCAGCTCATAGCTTCGTATTATCGATATCCAAGGAACCAGTTACTATATGATGTGTCAATCATATAGTTGTAGCAACTGAAATCTTTATTTCTGAAAAATCTCATTCATTATGGGTTGTGAAGTGAAAATAGAGGGATGTGGGTAAATGGAAGGATGAGAGAAAGAGAGAAGTAGAACCCAAACGGTATAAAATTCCAATATGTATGGTCTATTATAAATCATCTCATACTCATAAAAGTAAAAGGCAATGTGATAAAGCATCAATACGGATTCTTCCATAATTAGACAATTCATAGAAAAAAATACAAATAATAAAGAGCTTCGAGTCAATAGAGACTGAGGAAATTGACTTGGGAACAAATTGGAATTGGGGAGCTCCATTGCAGAGTTCAGGCCTAGCCATTAATGGAGAAGCTATGGGAACGACGGAACCTGTGACTCCAGAAGATTCTATTGAAAACGGAATCCCAATGATTCATTGGGCGGGATGGCGGAACCAACCGGGAACCCGTTGATTTATTATGAGAGGCAATGGGTTAACCCTACAAATGAAGCAAATATGAAAAGAGTAAATATTCGCCCGCGAAACCCTTATTGAATTACAATTTATTAGCCGATTCGGTAAGGGTCAAGGATTCGTTAAAAAAAAAAAAAAAAGAAAGGCGCTATTATTTCTATCTAGATATAGAAATATAGAAATTTTTCTATATCCGTATACATTTTCTATATCCGTATACATAAAGTATATAAGATATACAGATTCCTGCATAACAGATTCAATATCAATAAATCCCACGATTTCATGTATTTTTCAAAAAATACACGTGTATCTGTAATATTGTTGAATCGTTTTATTCGCGAGGAGCTGGATGAGAAGAAACTCTCATGTCCGGTTCTGCAGTAGAGATGGGATTGAGAAACAACCATCAACTATAACCCCAAAAGAACCAGATTCCGTAAACAACATAGAGGAAGAATGAAGGGAATATCTTATCGAGGCAATCATATCTGTTTCGGGAAATATGCTCTTCAGGCACTTGAACCCGCTTGGATCACATCTAGACAAATAGAAGCAGGGAGACGAGCAATGACACGATATGCGCGCCGGGGTGGAAAAATATGGGTACGTATATTTCCCGACAAACCCGTGACAGTAAAACCTATGGAAACGCGTATGGGTTCGGGGAAAGGAGCCCCCCGATACTGGGTATCCGTTGTTAAACCCGGTCGAATACTTTATGAGATGGGTGGAGTATCCGAAACGGTAGCCAGAGCAGCTATTGAAATAGCCGCATACAAAATGCCTATACGAACGCAATTCATTATTGCGAGATAGGGATGTGGAACCAGATATTTGTGATGAAAAAGACAATCGCAGATTTAGATTTCTTTATTTCTATTTTTGGACAGACAATATTTCTTTCTTTTTTACTTCGATCTTGGCATTGAAAGAAGAGATTCAATTCAAAATCAAAAAAAGTGATATGATTCAACCTCAGACCCATTTGAATGTAGCGGACAACAGCGGGGCTCAAAAATTGATGTGTATTCGAATCATAGGAGCTAGTAATCAACGATATGCTCATATCGGCGATGTTATTGTTGCTGTAATCAAAGAGGCAGTGCCCCATATGTCTCTCGAAAGATCAGAAGTGATCAGAGCTGTAATTGTACGTACTCGTAAAGAACTCCGACGCGACGACGGTATCATAATACGATATGATGACAATGCAGCAGTTGTCATTAATAAAGAAGGAAATCCAAAAGGAACTCGAGTTTTTGGAGCAATTGCTCAAGAATTGAGACAGTTGAATTTTACTAAAATAGTCTCATTAGCTCCTGAAGTATTCTAAATACTAGTAGATTGTGTTTCACGCATATACTTTTAATATTTCGTAAATAAATAATGAAAAATTCACACAAAAAAAAAAAAAAAAAAAACAGAACATGTTGATTATATCAAAATTAGGGGGCACCAATAATTCTAGTTCGACATGAGTAGGGACGCTATTGCCGATATATTAACATTTCTAAGAAATGCCGACATGGATAAAAAAGGAACGGTTCGAATAGCATCCACGAAGATCACCGAAAGCATTGTGAAAATACTTCTACGAGAGGGTTTTCTTGAAAACGTTAGAAAACACCAGGAAAACAACAAATCTTTCTTGGTTTCAACCCTGCGACATAGAAGAAATAGGAAAGGAACATATAGAAAGATTTTCAAGCGTATCAGCCGACCTGGTCTACGAATCTATTCTAACTATCAACAAATTCCTAGAATTTTCGGTGGAATGGGAATTGTAATTCTTTCGACTTCTCGAGGTATAATGACAGATCGAGAAGCTAGACTAGAAGGAATTGGAGGGGAGGTTTTGTGTTATATATGGTGATCTCTCTGGTATCCGACCGAATAAGATCCGCAAATTCGTCTATTTCTTATTTATGAAAAAAGAGAGGAAAGATGGTTATGAACCCTTGACTTTATTCAAGAAATCCTTTATGATAAGAGGAAAGATGGTTATGAAAAAAGAGAGGAAAATGGTTATGAACCCTTGACTTTATTCAAGAAATCCTTTCTTTAAATTTAAATATGAAATAACTAATAATATTTAAATAACTAATAATAACTAATTCTTTTTCTTTATTTAATTAATATTATTTATTTTTCTTTATTTAAATTGAATTAATATTATTATTTAATTCATATTAATTTTTACCTCAAAAGAGGAGGTTAGCCGAAATGACAGAAAAAGAAGAAAAAGAAAAAAAAAGGATTTATGAGGGTTTAATTACTGAATCACTTCGAAATGGTATGTTCCGAGTTCGTTTAGATAATGAAGAGGAAGATATGATTATCGGTTATATTTCGGGGAAGATCCGACGAAGTTTTATACGGATACTACCAGGAGATAGAGTTCTAGTCGAGGTGAGTCCTTATGATTCAAAGAGGGGACGTATAACTTATAGACTTCCCAAGAAAGATAAAGAGAAAGATAAAAAAGAGAAAGATAAAAAAGAGAAAGATAAAGATTCGAACAATTAGGTGTGGGTGACCTTTTAAACATTCCTTCGTGGAAATACAATTCGAGGCTCAAAACTGCAAGAGACTTATTTTCTTACAAGGAGTACATTCGGAATTAAGGTAAGGAATAAAGAAGATGAAAATAAGGGCCTCTGTTCGTAAAATTTGTGAAAAATGCCGACTGCTCCGTAGGAAGAAACGAATTGTAGTAATTTGTTTCAATCCGAGACATAAACAGAAACAAAGGTAATCTCTATAAAAATCAAAAGGGATTTTTCTAAAGGACCCGATGGACAAATAAAAGATCCGTTTTGATATGAAATGGATATATCCGTATGTATATCTTTAGACTCATGTTTATGAGATGAGAATTTATGAGATGAGAATTTATGAGATGAGAAAATATGTCAAAAGTTAGACAAATTAGAATTAGACCGAGATATGGTCCTTTTGGTTCACGTAGGAGGGGGCGAGGGCGTATTGGTTCACGTAAGAGTGGACGTAGAATACCAAAAGGAGTTATTCATATTCAAGCGGGTTTCAACAATACTATTATAACTGTTACAGATGCGCTTGGTCGGGTGGTTTATTGGTCCTCCGCCGGTACTTGTAGATTCAGAGGACCAAGAAAAGGGACACCGTTTGCTGCCCAAACCGCAACAGGAGATGCTATTCGTACAGTAGTGGATCAGGGTCTGAAACGAGCAGAAGTCATGCTAAAGGGTGCTGGTCTCGGAAGAGATGCAGCATTACGAGCTATTCGTAAAAGTGGTATACGATTAAGTAGCATACGTGACGTAACCCCTATTCCACATAATGGATGCAGACCTCCTAAAAAAAGACGCGTGTAGGGATAATTGTTGAGCAGATTTCAAACCTTATTTAGAATCCGTAATAAATTTTACGTTTCCGCATCAAAGCAATTTACTATATTAGAATTTGTAATTACTTGTAATTACTATGACTCGAAACACACCGGGGTGGGACTGTATTGA